TCTCCCATTCATATATCATAAATCTGCAGGGATATTTTTATTCCTTGGCTCCCCTTTACAGTACAGTATTTTACGGCACAGTATTTTATGTACCACATCAATTAGGAATAGAGGGTTTATATCAAAGAAAGGTCTAACTGTTGGAATATTTGTTATTTGATACATCGTGATCAGTAACATTGGTGAATTGTGTGAAGGTACGGAAAGAGAGGGATTCGAACCCTCGGTAAACAAAAGCCTACATAGCAGTTCCAATGCTACGCCTTGAACCACTCGGCCATCTCTCCTACATAATGATTATGACCCAGAAATCGAGTGAATAGCGAGTCATTCATATTAGATGATTATTGGATAGGTATGACCAATCAATTCTAACTCTAAATATAAAGAAAAAATTTCATCTTTATCTCCCGATCCTTTAAGGTTAAGGATAGACCTTTCTTTGATGAAATTTTTTGTCTTGTGAAAAATTGTTAAAACAATATAAAAACACTACAATAAAGATATATATCTATTCGGGTTTGCTAAGAAAACGCTCACGTCTTTTTCTGGTATTTATACCAGATTAAAAATCAATGAATTGGAACGAATCAACGGCTGGGTATATATTTTTTCGACTAGGCTTGGGGATTCCTCTTTTTTAGACTACGGTTAATGGATATTTTTAGATCACGATTCTATTTAGACTCGGATTCCATTTACATAAGTTTCATAAAACGATTATTCGATTCTGGATCATAATTCAATCAAAACTTCTCGAGTTATGCTAATCTCTAAGAAAAATTCCTTGATTCTTCAACTTCGATGAAATTGGAATAGTTATCTTCATTAGTATACTACTGCTTTTGGATGAAATCTAATCGGAAAAAAAATATTTCTTATTGATTCCTGTCAAAAAGAAACAATTTAAGTAGAAGGTTCATATCTTTTTTTTTTAATGATTTTTTTTATGTTATTTCGTACTGTACAATTCCTTTGTTTGTGGGATTCTTTTCCCGCAAGAGGTAATGAAAAGAATTATAGAATGGATTGCTACCTATGCCTAGATCACGGATAAATGGAAATTTTATTGATAAGACCTTTTCAATTGTAGCCAATATCTTATTACGAATAATTCCAACAACTTCAGGAGAAAAAGAGGCATTTACCTATTACAGAGATGGTGCGATTTGACTTTTTTATTTACCGCCCTCAGTCTTAGGAGAAAGACACATGATTCCGGATATAAAGAAAAGACACTATTGAAATAAATCTACGCTTGTTGAAGGTGAAGTTTGTAAATAGGACAATTCCTTCTGTCGTGTATCCCCGATTGATGCAGCCTCAGATGCTTCAATTGTCGATTCTAGTATTGAGCGGAAGGTTATACCTATGGGTTCTGTAGTCGAGGTCAATCCTACTCCACAAGTACCAATAGGCGGCATAGGGGAAGAAGCACTACACCTAGGAATCAACAACACAAAACTTTGGTAGAAATTACCCTTTTTCTTTATTGGGGATCGGGACTAAGAAGAATGGTTGGGAAAACAAACATCCATCTCGTTCGTACTTTGGATACCTATATAACCATCGAAGCCTGTTGAAGTGACTAATTCCTGGAAATTAAGGGGCGTTGAGGACAAAGAAATTGTTGGAGTTACCCTTTCTATCTAGTATAGTACCAACACGCTTGATGTTAAGAAAAGATCTTTTGCAGGAAGGTTGGCTAGAGATTTCTTGTAAAAACACTAGCCCCACCCAGTTTATAATGAGAATATTTCCATTTTTTTGGATTCAATGCCATGTATTATTCTCATTATACACATAATGGAGGAGCCGTATGAGATGAAAATCTCGCGTACGGTTCTGGAACGGAGTTTTTTTGAATCAAATAACGACCGTAACGGATGTCGGCTCAATCGGAAGGAAATTATGCGGAAGCTTTGCAGAATTATTATGAAGCTATGCGACTAGAAATTGATCCCTATGATCGAAGTTATATACTCTATAACATAGGACTTATCCACACAAGTAATGGAGAACATACGAAAGCTTTGGAATATTATTTTCGGGCATTAGAACGAAACCCGTTCTTACCACAAGCTTTTAATAATATGGCCGTGATCTGTCATTACGTGCGACTATCTCCACTATAGAAAGAAAAAAGAAAGATCAAATTCACTAGTAAATACTAGAAACAAAACGGGCTTTCTACATATTATGCATCGTCCAAAACAACGATTTTTAACAGCTGTAGTAAAGAAAGAAACTTCATCTAAGTCGAAATATGAAGAAATAGATATGCCTAACTACTTTATTCTATGGATAAACTAGATCTAATTGATAGAAGAAGCACCGTAAAGATCAATTATCGGGGTTTTGAGCCGATACAATAATAACTGCTTACTTATATCATGATATGAGATAAAAGTTAGGAATCCACTTATGTAATAGAGTGGATACACTAAAGTATTGAGCAGCGGTGTAGCATCAGATCCCAAAGACAGTAAGTCTTTTTTTG